TAGAAAACTCTAAAGAAAGAAAAAAAGGAGACCCATGCCATGATTTTCAAATCTTTTCTACTTAGTAGTCTAAGTTTCTCGATGAGGATAATTAATTCGGTCGTTGTGGTCGGACTCTATTATGGATTTCTGACCACATTCTCCATAGGTCCCTCTTAGATCTTCTTTCTCCAATCTTGGGTTAGGGAAGAAGGAGATATTCGCGACTACTGGCGGTTTCATTATGGGGCAGCTCATGATCTTCATATCGATCTATTATCCACCTACGCATCTATTCTTTCTTAGCTAAACGGGTGGAAGATCCATCCAATTTGGTTATATCATGAACTCGAAAAACGGATCTGAATGTGACTGAAATGCACGATCTTCACAGGTATCACTTTTCACGATACCTAAACCTAAAAGGTGGAATAGCGATTTTCGAACCATTTCCTATAAGAGAATGGTTTCCATTACTTTGAGAAATGGATTCTATATCAAACTATAGCTATTGCATTAAAGAAGAAAAGAAACTAATAGAAGTCGAAGACGCGGAATGGTAGTGAATAGAGAAAAAGATTCTTCTGATTTTCTTGTTCCTGAAAATATTCTATCTATCTCCTAGACGCCGTAGAGAATTGAGAATTTTCATGTCTTTCAATTCTCGTACTCGTAATTGGAAAGTTACGGAAGGAGATCCATCATTTTGCAATGAAAACAACATAAAAAATTCTGGACAATTTCGAAATCAGACCAAGCGCCTTAATACATATGCAAAAAAATTCATTATTGGCCCACCATTGATTACAAGATTTAGCTTTTATGAATCGCTATTGGTTTGATACGAATAATGGCAGTCGTTTCAGTATGTTAAGGATACAGATGTATCCACAATTCATTTAGAGTTACTTAATAGCCTATTTCTTATACTATATCTCTATCCCGTGAAATTCTCGAGCCGAAAGATGGATGCATATGCTGTGTTTCATTTTGCTAAATGATATCAATTAAATGGTGTATCAATTCTATAAATTGGATATAGCAATAAATAAATCAGCAAAATTCTTTTATTTTAGATAGAAGAAACATTTCTTCTATCTAAAATAAAAGAATGTACCCTTCTATCCAAATCCAATTTGCATCGATAAAATAAATCCAAATTATAGATTCCAGCAGTAGATGAATAATTGCAAATTTTTGTGTGTACGAGATTCGAATAACTTCAAAATAACTGACATAATTTTTTATTTTTCCTGATCAGAAAAATACATGAAAAAGAAAGGAGGTAGAAAAATTTTTTGATTTATGGTTAAAGAAGAAAAACAAGAAAACAGGGGTTCTGTTGAATTTCAAGTATTCAGTTTCACCAATAAGATACGGAGACTTGCTTCACATTTGGAATTACACAAAAAAGATTTTTCATCGGAAAGAGGTCTACGAAGACTTTTGGGAAAACGTCAACGTTTGCTGGCTTATTTGGCAAAGAAAAATAGAGTACGTTATAAGAAATTAATAAGTCAGTTGGATATTCGGGAGAAGTAATTTAATCGTTCGAATTTTTTTCTTATTTTATTAGTAGTCTTATAGTAGTCTTAGATTTTGTATTTTGATGAGCCTCGTTTTGAGGAATTCATGGAATAATGAATTAAGAAAGAAAAAAGGATAAGAACAAGGATACATAACATAAAAAAAAGAATAGATAAGACGATATTCGCCCTCCCCCCACATATTTAATTTCTTCTCCTATACAAAAACCAACAAGACCTACTCCATTGATAATTCCATCAATGACATCTTTATCAAAAAAATGCGTTAGTTCGGCCAATCTTCTTATACCCAGGATAAAGACCCTAGTATAGAAAATATCTATATAACCGCGATTATATGACCAGCTGTATATCTTTTTTTTTACTTGATCCAAAAAGAACTTTTTTGGATTCCCTTTTACTTTTACAAAAGAATTTTTTAAATTCAAATTCTGAAAAAAAGAATAAGCGGATCCATAGAAGATATATGCTATGAATAGACCAAAAATAGCTAAACTTACAGAAGAAATTGCATTAATGAGAAATTCATATGAATTTATGGAAGAATTAGAGCTTTCATGGAAAAAGCTTATTGAAGGGCTCAGCCACTTTGATAATATGGTTAACTCCGACATTCCATTATCCATTACTCCATTATCAAAATGGATTCCTATGGATCCAATAAACAAAGTAAAAAGCAGTAATATAAGAAGAGGAAATAGCATAGTATTTCCAGTTTCACGAGGATAGACAAAAGTGTTTTTAGCTCCAAAGGGAATACTAAAGAATCCTATCTTTTTTCTTGTATTACTAGGAATTTGGGATATATTTTGTGAAAAAAAAGAAACTCCACTCTTTATTGTTGATAAAACAAAATCCTTATTTACTTCTTTGGGTATGCTTTTTCCCCATAAGGATATTGAATACAACGAACCTTCTTTAGTACTACTGTAATTTTGAAAATGAACACGCAAATACCCATCAAAAGTAAGTAAATATATCCGAAACATATAAAATGCAGTTAATCCTGCAGTAAAAGAAGCTATTATTCCAAAAAAAGGTGAATACAACCAACTATTACTAAGGATTTCATCTTTGGACCAGAAGCAAGCAAGAGGTGGAATACCACAAAGAGAAAGTGTACCCAATAAAAAAGTAGTTCTTGTAATAGGAACATATTTTTTTAAACCACCCATAAGAACCATATTCTGACTTTTGTCTGGTGAATATCCAACAAGAGGTTCCATTGAATGAATAACGGATCCGGATCCCAAGAACAATAAAGCTTTCGAATAAGCATGAGTGATCAAATGGAATAAAGCGGCTTGATAAGAACCTATACCTAGAGCTAACATCATATAACCCAATTGAGACATTGTAGAATAGGCTAAGCTTCTTTTAATATCTCTCTGAGCAAGAGCTAAAGTTGCTCCTAGGAAGAGTGTTATTGTACCTACTAAAGAAATGAAATTCATTATCAAAGGTAGGGATATGAAAAGAGGAAGAAGTCGAGCTAGAAGAAAAATCCCCGCAGCAACCATCGTTGCTGCATGTATAAGAGCCGAAATGGGCGTGGGTCCTTCCATAGCATCGGGTAACCATACGTGAAGAGGGAATTGTGCGGATTTTGCAACTGCACCAAGAAATAATAAAAAAGCACACAAAGTAGTAAGTAATGAATTAATCCCATTATTAGGAATCCAGTTATTAGCTATTTTGAACAAATCCCGAAATTCTAAACTACCTGTTATCCAAAAAAAACCTAAAATTCCTAATAACAGACCAAAGTCCCCTACACGATTAGTTACAAAAGCTTTTTGACAAGCACTTGCTGCAATTGGTCGTGTAAACCAAAAGCCTATCAATAAATAGGAACACATTCCCACAAGTTCCCAAAAAAAATAAATTTGTATTAAATTGGAACTAGTAACCAATCCCAACATGGAAGTATTAAAAAAACTTATATAAACAAAAAATCTCAAATATCCCTCATCGTGAGACATATAATCGTCACTATAAATAAGAACCAAGATTCCTACAGTAGTAATTAGTATTAACATAATAGAAGTAAGGGGGTCGATCAAGTATCCAAATTCTAAGGAAAAATCATTATTGATGGTCCAAGACCATAGATATTGATAGATAGAACTCCCTTTTATTTGTTGAATAGACAGGTAAACTGAGAATACCAGAGCTATACTTAAGAGTAAAACACTAGGAAAAGCCCATATGCGACGAAGATTTTTTGTTGCTGTCGGAATAATAAAAAGCCCAAACCCCATTGACATAATAACTGGAAGTGGGAGAAGAGGGATTACCCAAGCATATTGATATGTATGTTCCATAAGAAAAGAAATAGTAATTTTTAGTTGAAATTTATAGTTCTTTTTTTCTATAAAATTGTTTCCGATTCACCAAACCTATTCTTATCTCTTTCTGAAGGAATTAAAAAAAACAAAATAAGAATAAGAAAAAATACCGGAATTCTGAATTTTTCCAAATTTGTCTCATTGAAATATTCAAAAATTCAGAATGGGTTTAGTTGCTTAAATTCAAAAAGTTAATCAAAGAATTTCGTTATCTAGTTATTAGATAAAAAAATATATTTATTAAAATACAAAAAAAGGTTGAATAATTTTGCTTTGTATTCTTTTTTTTATTTCTTTCTGTTAAAATGAAATAGCTCTCTTGTTTCGTAACTGATTGATTGAATTTCAACTATATTTTAATTTTATATTTATAGGAAATTCTCAAATATTCCTTACTTCATATAAAATGGAATCCTAATGACTAGAACTATCTAAGTTTTAGAATGTCTTGTTTAAGAGACAAATTATTATTTTTTTTTTGATTGGAATTCAATTCTCGAATACCTTCTCAACTTAATTAACTATTTGAATTTTACCTTCTTTTTATCTCCCCATATTATATGAGGGCTTATCCCCCATACCTTATATTTATATATGGAGTATATTTGATATATAAATTGATTTAAATAGAAAACCTTTGTATATAATATATCTTTGTATATATTCTATATTATTAAAACAAAGTCTAAAATATATAGAAAAATACGCTAAAAAACTCTTGTCTTATCTACATTAGACAAAATGAAGTAAAAAATAATTTATAATTTTAGTATCTTTCAGTATATAAGTATAAATACTAACTAAGTATAAATACTAAGAAAAAACAGAAAGAAGGATTGATTTGCGGCAATAGATGTCTTTCACATACAACTAGAAAAAACTAATTCCCCTTTTGAATGGCAGTTCCAAAAAAACGTACTTCGATGTCAAAAAAGCGTATTCGTAAAAATATTTGGAAGAAAAAGACTTATTTTTCCATAGTACAATCTTATTCCTTAGCAAAATCAAGATCATTTTCTAGTGGCAACGAGCATCCAAAACCAAAAGGTTTTTCTGGGCAACAAACAAATAATCAGGTTTTGGAATAATCTGAATTGACCTATCCCAAAGAAATTCATATTAAATAATATGAATGTACTTTTATGTGTCGAATTCCTCGGTACAATATTCTTAGAACTAATCCTTCTGTTATTCTGTTATATAGAACAAAAATTTTTGGTATATTGTGTCCTCAGTATTCTTTTCCTATCAAAGAACTTTTGATATTTGATAATAGAATCCTCATATTTTTTTATGAGAATTCTATTATCAAAAGTAGAGTATTTTTTCAATAGGATTTACAATTTCTACCTATCTTATCCAAAATTCACAAATAAATTGGTTTAGGACTGGTAAATCGCATTAATAAGAGCGTAAAGGCTTTGATTCTAGAAACTTTTCAAAAAAAAAAATAGAAAACTCTTTGTATTTAATGATGAAATTCTAATGTTCCTAAATTCTATGGACTCTCCCAATCTCGACGATTCGCGAAAAAATAACTATTATTCTTTTAAGTTAACTATTATTTCAAGTTAGCCGCCATGGTGAAATTGGTAGACACGCTGCTCTTAGGAAGCAGTGCTCAAGCATCTCGGTTCGAGTCCGAGTGGCGGCATTCTCGAAAAAGAATACAATAGATTAGAAAATGGATTCAATTCGAAATTTCCAATTTTGTAATGGGACCTTCTCCTTATGCTATTTGCAACTTTAGAACATATACTAACTCATATCTCTTTCTCAACCATTTCAATTGTGATTACGATTCATTTGATAACCTTACTAGTTCGTGAACTTAGGGGATTACGTGATTCGTCAGAAAAAGGAATGATAGCTACTTTTTTCTCTATAACAGGATTCTTAGTTTCTCGTTGGGTTTCTTCGGGACATTTTCCATTAAGTAATTTATATGAGTCATTGATCTTCCTTTCATGGGCTCTGTATATTCTTCATACTATTCCTAAGATACAGAACTCTAAAAATGATTTAAGCACAATAACTACGTCAAGTACTATTTTAACGCAAGGCTTTGCCACCTCGGGTCTTTTAACTGAAATGCATCAATCTACAATACTAGTACCTGCTCTACAATCTCAGTGGTTAATGATGCATGTCAGTATGATGTTACTAAGCTATGCAACTCTTTTGTGCGGATCCTTATTATCCGCCGCTCTTCTAATCATTAGATTTCGAAAGAATTTCGATTTCTTTTCTAAACAGAAAAAAAAAAAATTAGTTAAAACATTTTTATTTAGTGAGATTGAATATTTCTATGCAAAAAGAAGTGCTTTTAAAAACACCTCTTTTCCTGCATTTCCAAATTATTACAAATATCAATTAACTGAGCGTTTGGATTCTTGGAGTTATCGTGTCATCAGTCTAGGATTTACCCTTTTAACCATAGGTATTCTTTGTGGAGCAGTATGGGCTAATGAGGCGTGGGGATCCTATTGGAATTGGGATCCTAAGGAAACTTGGGCATTTATTACCTGGACCATATTTGCAATTTATTTACATAGTAGAACAAATCAAAATTGGAAGGGTACGAATTCTGCATTTGTAGCTTCGATAGGATTTCTTATAATTTGGATCTGCTATTTTGGTATCAATCTTTTAGGAATAGGTTTACATAGTTATGGCTCATTTACATTACCATCTAAATGATTACATAACATAAAACCTTCATTTTATGAAGGTTTTTTCCGTTTTTGTTTGATTTGAGAACCCCTTTGAAAAGACGTTCAAAGGGGTTCTCAAAAATTCGAGATAGATCTAATTAGACTTTTTTACTTTTTTTTAGACTTTTTTTCATTTTTCGAAATTTTTTGGTTTTTCCACTATGGAATAGAGAGCGGACTTGTTAAAAAAAGAAAATCCTATTTAGGATAATAATTGGATAAAAGAGCCTCTACCCTGTCAACGGATAGCGAGAGAACAAAATCTGGATAGATACCAATTCCTATTACTGGTAAAAAGATACAGATTAAAAGAAAGAGTTCTCGTGGTCCAGAATCCACAAAATTAGCGTTTGGAACATGAAATAACTTGTATCCATAGAACATCTGGCGTAACATAGATAATAAATAAATAGGAGTTAATATCATTCCAATTGCCATTACAAAAGTAATTAGAATTTTTGGCATTAACATAAATTTAGGACTAGTAATTAGTCCAAAAAATACTACTAATTCCGCAACAAAACCGCTCATTCCTGGTAAGGCAAGAGAAGCCATTGAAAAGCTACTAAACATAGTAAAAATTTTCGGCATTGGTATAGATATCCCCCCCAGTTCTTCGAGATAAACAAGACGCATTCTATCACAAGCCGTTCCCGCCAAGAAAAAAAGTGTAGCACCGATAAATCCGTGGGATAATATTTGTAAAATGGCTCCATTTAGTCCAATGTTGGTTATGGAACCAATTCCTATAATTATGAAACCCATGTGAGATACGGAGGAGTAGGCTATTCTTTTTTTGAAATTTCGTTGACCAAGAGAAGTTGAAGCTGCATAGATTATTTGCACCGCGCCTATTATTACCAACCAGGGGGAAAATAGATAATGAGCATGAGGTAACAATTCCATATTGATCCGAATCAATCCGTATGCTCCCATCTTTAATAGGATTCCCGCTAAAAGCATACATGTACTGTAATGTGCTTCCCCATGGGTATCCGGTAACCACGTATGTAAAGGTATAATTGGCAATTTGACAGCATAAGCAATAAGGAAGCCAAAATAAAGTAGTATTTCCAATGTTGCAGGGTATGATTGATTAATCAATCTTTCCAAATCTAATGTTGGTTCGTTGGAACCATATAAGCCCATACCCAGAACTCCGATTAAGAAAAAAATGGAACCGCCTGCAGTATACAAAATAAACTTGGTAGCTGAATATAGACGCCTCTTTCCCCCCCACATGGATAAAAGTAAGTAAACAGGAATTAATTCTAACTCCCACATGATAAAAAACAGTAAAAGGTCTCGTGAAGAAAATAATCCTATTTGACCGCTATACATTGCTAGCATCAGGAAATAGAATAATCGCGAATTCCGGGTAACTGGCCAAGCCGCTAAAGTAGCTAAAGTAGTGATAAATCCTGTCAATAAAATAGATCCTAATGAAAGTCCATCGATTCCCAATCTCCAGTGGAAATCAAAAACATCTATCCATTTAAAATCCTCCCTTAATTGGATTAAGGGATCCTCTAATTGGAAATGATAACAGAATGCATAAGTCATTAGAAGGAATTCTAATAAACAAATAGATATAGTATACCACCGAACGATTTTGTTTCCTTTATGAGGTAAAAAGAAAATTAATGAACCTGCAAATATAGGCAAAACAACAAGTATTGTTAACCAAGGAAAATAACTCATGATAAAGTAATAAAGACAAGATACGTTTTGACCAGAAAAGCCCATGCTCGATTATTTCGAGCACAGGCTTCTTCGGTAAAGAGGAATCAGACGATTCAAGTGGAGTTTTTTGTAACGTATCAATAAGATAGAGCCATGCTGCGGGTTGTTTCAGGCCCTAAATAAACGCGGACACTTAAAAAATCTGTTGGGCAGGCGGATTCGCATCTCTTACAACCCACACAATCTTCGGTTCTCGGCGCAGAAGCAATTTGCTTGGCTTTACATCCATCCCAAGGTATCATTTCTAATACATCTGTTGGACAAGCTCGTACACATTGAGTGCATCCTATACATGTATCATAAATTTTTACAGAATGTGACATTGGATCTAGAAATTTTCCTTTTTTAACATAAAAATTTTCGATCTGGTAAAAATGAAATTAGTACTATATAAGTTAGATGTATTGTACACACCAGACGAAGCAATGGTTTATCCAAACTTTAACAAATAATGCAATATATTTTATTTCTTAATCTGTTTGTGAGAAAGCGTGAAAAGAGCCAAGAGACTTGAATTTAAGGCTTCAACAGTCATAACTATACGAATTCTACATACTAAACAGTCATAACTATACGAATTCTACATACTAATTCGAATTAGCCAATAAATTGGCTATCATCTTTTCAATATAAATTATTGCAATTTGAATATTACAATATCAATGAATTGCAAAAATGCAAAATTCAATAAGTAAAAAAGAATACTCTGAAATAACCTATTTCAAAAATGGGTATTCTCAAATAAAAATAAGAAAAGAAGACTCGAATTTTATTAATCTTAATGTTCCATGTCTAATTATTCAAAAAATTAGATTGATTGATACGAGTTGATTTCCTGTTACGATGGATAGAAGAAAGAATGGATAGTCCAATAGCTGCTTCAGCAGCCGCAAGGGCTATAACAAAAATTGCAAAAATGTCTCCTTTTAATTGGCGACTATCAAATAGATCAGAAAATGTTACGAGATTTAGATTAATTGAATTCAATATAAGTTCAAGACATATTAGAGCTCTAACCATGTTTCGGCTTGTGATCAATCCATAGATACCAATCGAAAATAAATAGACACTCAAAAAAAGTACATGCTCAAACATCATTAACTAACTCCTTAGCAATCTCGATTCATTTCAATATGAGGACAAGAATTGAACCGATTCAATTAATTAGAATAGAACAATTACGCAACAAAAAAGAAAAGAAAGTATTTGCTGTGTTGGCAGTAGATGGGTTTTACTAAATCAAAATTGTTATTCTTTAGTTATTTTTTTAGATTTGAAATTCTAAGAATTTTGACTCATTCTAAGTTCTAAGTATTTCTTATTGTCGAGCCATAGTAATTGCACCTATTAAAGAGACTAGAAGAATTAGGGAAATGAGTTCAAACGGAAGATAAAAATCGGTTGCTAAATGAATCCCAATTTGTTGAACGTTATTTATGAGACCCTGTTCTACTATTTGGTTTGATCTTGTAGTCCAAAGAATTCCATACCATGACGTATCTGGGATAGTAGTCATTAGTGAAAAAGGAATAGTTATACAAACGAGTGAAGTAAATCCATCTCCAATAGTCCAATAATTCTTATCTTTAGACCACTCTGAGCCATTTACAAACATTACAGCAAATATGATCAAGACATTTATGGCTCCCACATAAATAAGAAGTTGTGCGACAGCTACAAAGTAGGAATTCAATAAAAAATAAAATAAGGATATACAAACAAGAACTAATCCCAGCGAAAAGGCAGAATAAATTGGGTTGGTAAGTAATACTACTCCTAGACCCCCTAGTAGAAGAACAAATCCCCCAAATAGCACAAGAATCTCATGTATTGGTCCAGGTAAATCCATTATGGATAAGAAGAAATTAATAGTATAAAATTTTTCATGAACTGACTAAAACTAAAATATTCAAGGAAAGAAAAAGGGATTAGGATATTTATATATATAAATTGTAGAGTTAGAAATCACATCACGAAAATCTACTCTCATTTTAATTTAAAATCATGAATAATTTGTAATAAGCAGTAGTTATTCATTTTTATTTATAGTTAGTAAAAAATTATTGGATTTTTCTAACAAAAAAATCCTAGTACCTAGTAATCAGTAATCGTTCTTGAATTCCAAGATTTTTCTTCGTCTATTTTACTTTGAGGCGAATTCCTAATTGTTTGAATTGTGTAATCTCCCATTATGGAGACTGGTAACCGACTCAAAGCAATTTGATTGTAATTCAATTCATGACGATCATAAGTAGAAAGTTCGTATTCTTCAGTCATTGATAAACAGTTTGTCGGACAATATTCAACACAGTTACCACAAAATATACAAACTCCGAAATCAATACTATAATTAAGCAATTGTTTCTTTTTAATATCCTTTTCAAATCTCCAATCCACAAGGGGTAAATCTATCGGGCATACACGAACACATACTTCACAAGCAATACATTTATCAAATTCAAAGTGTATTCGTCCCCGGAAACGCTCTGATGTAATTGATTTTTCATAAGGGTAGTGAATCGTTATAGGTAAACGATTTGTGTGGGATAAAGTAATTATGAAACCTTGACCAATGTATCTTGCGGCGCGTATTGTTTGTTGACCATAACTAATGAACCCAGTTATCATAGGGAACATATTCTAAATATCTATGAAAAAGGTATGTTTCTTTCTCTTGTTTGAGAGAACTTTTGTGTTGAAGATATTCTTACTGTTATTGTATTATCTTATTTATAGTGAAACTAGTTGGGAAGAAGTTGTTAATAAGAGATTGCCCAGAGAAATAGGTAAAAGAAATTTCCATCCAAGATTTAATAACTGATCCATTCTCATCCGGGGTAAAGTCCATCTTATTGTGATAGAAATGAAGAGAAATAAAAAAGCTTTAGTTAATGTAATAAGGATACCCATTATCATTTCCAAAATTCCAACCATTTTATTCATTTGGAAAAAGCCAAAAAAGGATATATAGGGAATAGAAAAATTCCACCCGCCTAAGTAGAGAACAGTTACAAATAAGGAGGAAACTAATAAATTTAGGTAAGAAGCAAGATAAAATAAACCATATTTAATACCGGAATATTCGGTTTGATAACCTGCTACTAATTCTTCCTCTGCTTCTGGTAAATCAAAGGGTAATCTTTCACATTCTGCCAAAGAAGAAATTAGAAAAACTAGAAAACCTATAGGCTGACGCCAAAGATTCCATCCAAAAAAACCATATTTTGACTGTGCTTCTACTATATCAACTGTACTTGAACTGTTAGATAATCATAGTCGATGATAACATCACAGTTCCCATCGCTATTCCAAAACCGTACATGAAACCTTAGCTTCATACGGCTCCTCTATGATCAGAAAAAAGGATTATTTCGTTTCGGTCTTATCCCCTGGGCATAGATAGAATTAGGTAAGATAAAATTGATTGGAAAGTCCTAAATTAGACCAAAGCAATCCCGTCTGCTAAAATAATAAAAAAGCGCTTCTGAATTGATCTCATCCTTTATATAATAAAATGACAGTTTTTCCTTGTTCAGTAATAACTTAATATTGGAATAAAACACTCGTTATAGCAATTAATAAATGGAAAGAATTGGGTATTAGTTCATGAGGAATTTTGTATGAATATGGATAAAACAAAGAACTTTTTTGTATTGCATTACATATCTTTTGTCCTATTCTTCTTTCCCGGGGAAGGGGATACTTAAAAAGAAAAAAGCAATAAAGGGTTAATTCGTTCTTGATAACTATTTCCTTAACAAGTGAATGGGAATATACTCTGGATCGGAATCCGAAGAAAGTACTACTTGATCATTTCCACCAATTTCAAGTCCTTATTATGATTCCTTTTATGAGGAAAAATGTCTAATGATTTAGATTCTCTCATTACTAATCCTTTATGTACTTTAGTGTTCCTAATCCCTCACTAACTTTTTATGGATTCTTTTATATGGTTATAAGTTATAGTAATAACTAAAAATATTCTAGTAATGGAATTCCATATCGCGAATCCTTTATTCTTGCCCGCTTCAAGATATGATGACTAATCAAACAATCTCAATCTTGGGGTAAAGAGTTTACACTGCTTATGTTTACTTCAACTTTTTTCTTGTACGTAGGAAATGAGATTTTTTATTTTTACTACAAATTAATAAGCTGTTTTGTTTCACTCATATAGCTATCTAGTTTATGTTACCAACCTGAATACAGAATAAGAAAAGGAAGATAAGTATTCAATGGATTTTAGAGGAAAAGCCCCTTTTTTAACGAATCACACGTAGAGATATTGCTAGTACACAAAAAGTTAATGGTATTTCATAACTAATAGATTGAGCAGCTGCTCGTAGACCGCCTGAAAAAGAATATTTATTATTTGAGCTATATCCTGCCATAAGAAGACCAATAGGAGCAATGCTTGAAATGGCAATCCATAAAAAAACACCAATACTAAGATCAGCTAAAACAAAATGATATCCCCAAGGGATAACTAAAAAACTTAATAAAACAGATATGACTGCTATAGAGGGTCCAATGCTAAATAAAGGAATCTCTCCTCGGGACGGTAGGATATCCTCTTTAAAAAGTAGCTTAGTTCCATCTGCTATAGCTTGAAGCAGTCCCAGGGGGCCGGCATATTCGGGACCAATACGTTGTTGTATCGATGCGGATATTTCTCTTTCTAACCACACAATTACGAGTACTTCTATTGTGATTCCCAGTAGGAGAATCAAAATAGGTAGAATCCATATCAGTCCATAGACTTCTTTTAATAATTCCAATTTTGAAAAAGAATTAATAGTTTCTACCTCTACCCTATCTATTATCATTTCAACGATCAACTTCCCCCATAATGATATCTATACTACCTAATATCGTCATGATATCAGCCAATTTCATTTTTTTAACTAGCTGAGGAAGAATTTGCAAATTAATAAAACCAGGTGGACGAATTTTCCATCTCCAGGGGAAAAGACTGTCATCTCCTACCAGATAAATTCCTAATTCACCTTTTGGAGCTTCTACTCTTGCATAAAGCTCTTGCTTTGATAATTCAAAATTTGGGGAAGGTTTTTTACCAAGAAATCTATATTCAAAATCATTCCATTCCGAATTCTTTGCTTTCTTAAAGCGTCGGGCTTCTAAATTCTCATAAGGCCCTCCAGGAATTTTCTCTACAGCCTGTTGAATAATTTTGATGGATTCTTTCATTTCACCGATTCGTACTAAATAGCGAGCTAACGAATCTCCTTCTTTTTGCCATTGGACTTTCCAATCGAATTGATTGTAAGACTCATAAAGATCAATTTTACGAAGATCCCATTGTATTCCAGAAGCTCGTAACATTGGTCCCGATAAGCCCCAATTTACAGCTTCTTCTCCGCTAATAAAACCGACTCCCTCAACTCGTTCTAAAAAAATAGGATTCTGTGTAATAAGTTGTTGATATTCAACAACTCCTCGTAAAAAATAATCACAGAAATCTAAACATTTATCCATCCATCCATAAGGTAGATCGGCAGCTACTCCTCCGATACGAAAGTAATTATGCATCATTCGCATACCTGTAGCAGCTTCAAATAGATCATATATCAATTCTCTCTCTCTAAAAATGTAGAAAAAAGGAGTCTGTGCGCCGAGATCCGCCATGAAAGGTCCAAGCCATAACAAGTGAGAAGCTATACGGCTCAATTCTAACATAATTACACGAATATAGCTGGCTCTTTGAGGTATTTGAATATTCTCCAAGAATTCTGGTGCATTTACCGTTATTGCTTCTGTAAACATAGTAGCTAAATAATCCCACCGTGTTACATAAGGCAAGTATTGTATAATAGTTCTGTTTTCTGCGATTTTTTCCATTCCTCTGTGTAAATAGCCCAATATGGGTTCACAATCAACAACATCTTCACCATCGAGAGTAACGATTAGTCGAAGAACACCATGCATTGATGGGTGGTGAGGGCCCATATTGACTATCATTAGATCTTTTCTTGTAAGCGGTAAACTCATATCCTTTTTTCTTTCTTAATTCATTATTCCATGAATTCCTCAAAACGAGGCTCATCAAAATACAAAATCTAAGACTACTATAAGACTACTAATAAAATAAGAAAAAAATTCGAACGATTAAATTACTTCTCCCGAATATCCAACTGACTTATTAATTTCTTATAACGTACTCTATTTTTCTTTGCCAAATAAGCCAGCAAACGTTGACGTTTTCCCAAAAGTCTTCGTAGACCTCTTTCCGATGAAAAATCTTTTTTGTGTAATTCCAAATGTGAAGCAAGTCTCCGTATCTTATTGGTGAAACTGAATACTTGAAATTCAACAGAACCCCTGTTTTCTTGTTTTTCTTCTTTAACCATAAATCAAAAAATTTTTCTACCTCCTTTCTTTTTCATGTATTTTTCTGATCAGGAAAAATAAAAAATTATGTCAGTTATTTTGAAGTTATTCGAATCTCGTACACACAAAAATTTGCAATTATTCATCTACTGCTGGAATCTATAATTTGGATTTATTTTATCGATGCAAATTGGATTTGGATAGAAGGGTACATTCTTTTATTTTAGATAGAAGAAATGTTTCTTCTATCTAAAATAAAAGAATTTTGCTGATTTATTTATTGCTATATCCAATTTATAGAATTGATACACCATTTAATTG